TAGAAAAGCAGTAGGCACGAGAACGAACAATGCAGTAGCAATAAATGCAAGAATATTTACTTCCATAATCTAATCGTTTTTTATTTGAATTTTATTTCACAATAACTCGGGATTTAATCCCATAGAGATGATAAACCTTTTGCCTGTAAATTCAATGGATGAATTCCCTCTTGATGGTATTGAATCAAATCAATCATCAATATTATAAATAACAATATCTGAGCTATCAAATCAACTCATCGTCGAGAATTGAATAGTATACCATAGGAAGATCTTTTATCCACACCGAATCAAATCAAAAATGGGATTCCTGATCCAATCAAGAATTTTTTATTCACTCTTCCGTTCTTTCTTTTCGATAACCTACCCTACGCCCTTCTTGTATCATTATCCGATGAAGTATCATCGGACGACCCTTCAACTCCCATTAGCCCCAAACCAAAATAAACAATAGAGGTGAAATGGAAAAAGAAAGAGGTTAAGTTCTAAACTCTTTTTTTTTAATGATCTAATTTTCTTTGAAGAAAAAGGCGTGTGGTAAAGATGAATCCGAGTAGAAAGTTCTATTAATTAATAGTAGTGTTTTCGATGTCGATGGGACTCCGAAAATACAATAAATCAAAAAAAGGGAGGAAATCTTATTCATTCCTTCTCTAAGAAAGGTGCTATTGTGGGACGATCTTTATCTTTCTTTTATCCTCTTTCCTCAGATTATTATATTAGGACTAGGACACATATATCAAAAGTTCAGTGTGCAATTTTAATAAAATAGATTGTTCAAATTCAAATTAGTAAATTTACTAATTGAGGTTACCCAAAATCAGAACCAAAACCCGAGATAATGACATTTGGAAACGTAGCTCATGGGGGGCATTAGATTCCCTTTATTTTGAGTCATATAAGAAAGAAATTACATTTGTGTATGTGCTACCAAGAACCCTGTGGTACTCTCTTCTCTGTCCATATTCCATTATGAACAATAGAAAAAGAAAACCCAATATATCTTGGAATCCTGAATATAATGCTACCAACGATTGTACTAATTCAAATATATCTTTATACCATAAATCGGTACTCGTTGCAGTACCGAAAATTTGCATCTATTTGTTTGATGATGAGAAATACGAAAGAAAATAAAAAAAAGAGACCCTTTTTCTTGGGAATGAAATTCCGCCCTGCCCCTTGACCCATCTTTCACAGAAAAGAGAGAGTTTAATTGATGGATTTATTGGATTCGTCGGGACTGACGGGGCTCGAACCCGTAGCTTCCGCCTTGACAGGGCGGTGCTCTAACCAATTGAACTACAATCCCAGGGAAATTAAGGGATATAGCAGAAAATTTGACTCCTACGTATCAGGTATTTCGGAAGGATAAGAGGTTATACCTTCTCCTGGTAGATTGACGAATTGTTGGGCCGAGCTGGATTTGAACCAGCGTAGACATATTGCCAACGAATTTACAGTCCGTCCCCATTAACCGCTCGGGCATCGACCCAGGAAGAATCCTTTTTAGACTTATTGGGAATCCATGATCAACTTCCTTTTGTAGTACCCTACCCCCAGGGGAAGTCGAATCCCCGCCGCCTCCTTGAAAGAGAGATGTCCTGGACCGCTAGACGATGGGGGCGTGAGAGACATACTAATTGATTAGCCGCCATCATACTAGACTATGATCATAACATAATATCAACCTTTCAAATTGTCAATGTAAATAGAATGGAATAGCATGATTCGATCCAAGCTCTATTTTCATTATTTCATAAAATCCTTTTGATTCGTTATTTATGAATTATTCATTATAATTGCCATGCATTATATTAAATATAATATTTTTAAATATAAATAGATATATATAGATTATATAGAACTAAATCTATAATTATATCTATAATTATCTTAATTTAATTTATTCTTAATTTAATTTATATTAAATAATAATAAAATATAAAATTTCTAGTACGAAAAATACGATTCCGCCCGGAATGGAATAATTTGTCGAAAAAGAGGGGGTTTAATTCCATTTCTTACACTTTCATTCATTGGTTCATTTATTGTATTGTTAAGATATGCCTAGCTCACACTAAGCTAGGAGATTAATAAACGATAAATATGAGAAGAGAGGTCAAAATAAGTTATTGAAAATTGTTTTTCTCGAATTATATAATTCTAATCGAATTAGTAAAATTCTAATTTAGTTCAGAGGACAAGTCGAATTTATGATTCTAGAAAATAGCTTGAATCTAGATCAAATTGGTAGGTGTACATGTATCAATGAAGAGAATTTCGTTCTCATGGAAATAAAATTGAAATAAAGTCAATAAACGAAAAACAATTAAGGTGGGCCTTGAAACAAGTCATTGCATTTTTCTATACTTGCTAGGGAAATCTATTTTCTTATTCAAGAATAAGCGACTAACTAGCCACTATGAATCTACTGCATGTACTTAGTGTATATAATATATGTACAGAAATCTATTTTATCGACATAGCGGCTCCATTA